AAAATTATTTTTTTGAATAAATTAATATTTATTATTTCAATTATAAATAACGGTTCAAAAATAGTAAATTATAAAAAATTATTTTAAATATAAAAATTTTTTATAATTAAAATTTTATTATATAAATAATTTATATATAATATATTTATTTATATATATTAATAATTTATATTAAATGGGTGATATTAATTATAGACCTATTAGTCCTATAATTAAAAAAAAAATGATATATTAATTAATAATAAATTTATATATATATATATATCGTATATAAATATTATATATAATAGACAATAATTTAAAATTATTGTCTATTAATAAAATTAATAATAAATTAATTAATTATATATAAATTAAATTAATTGTAAAATTAAATATATATAAATTAGTTAATTTTAATTAAATAAATTATAATAAAAAAAAAAAAAAAAAATTAGGGGAAAATTATTAGGAGGATTGTACTTATTAAATTTAATTTTAAATAATATTTAGTTATTAAAAATTATTATATTTTATATTTTAAATAAATTTAAAAATAAATAAAGTTTAAAATTTTATAATTTTTATTATTTAATATTAATATTATTTTATTCTAGTTAAATATTTTATTATTATTTTATTTTACATGTAAATTTATGTGTGAATATTTTTTAATTTTAAAAATTATTAAATTTTATTTTATTCGCAGTAATTGATATTAATTATAAAAGAAATTTTGAATTAGTAATAATATATAGTATTGGTAAAATTTGTGCCAGCTACTGCGGTTATACAAATGATGCAAATAAAAATTTTTAGTATTAGTTAAATTAATAAATTATTAATATATTTATAAATTTATTAGGTGAAATTTTTAAATTTATTTATTATTAATTTTGAAAGTGATTTAAGCTATAAAAATTTTATTATAAACTAGGATTAGATACCCTATTATTAAAATTAAATAATTAAAAATACTTAAGTAGTATTAGTTATATTCTTAAAATTTAAAGAATTTGGCGGTGTTTTAGTCTATTTAGAGGAATCTGTTCTGTTATTGATAACCCACGTTGGACCTAACTTAAGTTTGTTTTCAATTTGTATATCGCCGTCATCAGAATATATTATAAGATTAATAATTTTCTGGATATTTTATTAAATAATATGTCAGGTCAAGGTGCAGTTTATGTTTAAGTAGAAATGGATTACAATAAATTTATTTATACGGATAATTTTTTGAAATAAAAATTTGAAGGTGGATTTAATAGTAATATAAAATAGATTATTTATATGATTATAGCTCTAAAACATGCACACATCGCCCGTCGCTCTCATTTTTAAAATGAGATAAGTCGTAACATAGTAGATGTACTGGAAAGTGTATCTAGAATGACAATTTAAAGCTTAATTAGTAAAGTATTTCATTTACATTGAAAAGAAATTTGTGCAAATCAATTTAAATTGATAATAATTATTTATTAATTATTTTTTTTTATTTATAATTATTAATAAAAATAATTTTAAAATTTTTAGTTTTAGTAATTTATAATGAAATAATAATTTTAATTATAGTGTATTAGTATTTTAAAAGAATATTGAAATAATTTGAAAAATTTTTAATTTTAAAGAAAATTTAATTTATTGTACCTTGTGTATCAGGGTTTATTAAATAAATAATTATTATATTAATTTTTCTCGAATTTTAAAGATTTAATTATATATAAAAGTTATTGTTGAATAACTATTTTAAATATGTAATTAGAAATGAAACGTTAATCGTTTTAAAATATATCTAGTTTTTTAAGAAATAAATTTAATTTAGTTTATTTATTTTATTGAATTAATTTAATAATAATTTAATAAATAAATAAAATAATATTTTAAGGGATTAGCTTTAAAATAAATTTTTATATTTTTAATAATTTTAAAATAAATATAAGCTTAAAAATAGCTATTATTAATAAATTTGTTATAATTTATTTTTTAAATAAAATTATTTAATTTAAATTAAGTTATTTATTAAAATGTAAATTTTAATTTTAAAAATTTATTAATTATGATAAAATTAGTATATGAATTTATATGATGTAATTAATTTGATAGGTTTTAATGAAGAATTCGGCAAATTAAATATATTCACCTGTTTAACAAAAACATGTCTTTTTGTATTTTATTTAAAGTCTAACCTGCCCACTGATTTTTAAAGGGCCGCGGTATTTTGACCGTGCGAAGGTAGCATAATCAATAGTCTTTTAATTGAAGGCTGGTATGAATGGTTGAATGAGATATATACTGTTTTTTTAAAATTTAAATAGAACTTTATTTTTTAGTTAAAAAGCTAAAATTAAATTAAAGGACGAGAAGACCCTATAGATCTTTATTTTTATAAATTATAAATTATAAAGAATTTTAAAATTTATATTTTAGATAAAATTTTACTGGGGTGGTATTAAAATTTAACTAACTTTTATTTATTTTTAACATTGATTTATGAATTTAAGATCCTGTATTATGGATTAAAAAATTAAGTTACCTTAGGGATAACAGCGTAATTTTTTTAGAGAGTTCATATCGATAAAAAAGATTGCGACCTCGATGTTGGATTAAGAGTTATTTTTAGGTGTAGAAGTTTAAAGTTTAGGTCTGTTCGACCTTTAGATTCTTACATGATCTGAGTTCAAACCGGCGTAAGCCAGGTTGGTTTCTATCCTTAATAATTTATTATATTGTAGTACGAAAGGACCTAATATAAAAAATATAATTTTATTAAATTGAAAATTATTAATATTATTTACTATTTTGGCAGATTAGTGCAATAAATTTAGAATTTATAAATATAATTAATAATTATAAATAGTATTGTTTATTTTTGATAAAATTATACCATTAATTGGAAGTTTATTATTAGTAATTTGTGTAATAGTAGGAGTTGCCTTTTTAACTTTATTGGAACGTAAAGTTTTAGGATATATTCAAATTCGAAAAGGACCAAATAAAGTAGGATTTAATGGGTTATTACAACCTTTTAGTGATGCTGTAAAATTATTTACTAAGGAACAAACATATCCATTGTTATCTAATTATATTTCTTATTATTTTTCACCTATTTTTTCTTTATTCTTATCATTATTGATTTGAATATGTATTCCTTATTTAATTAAATTATATTCTTTTAATTTAGGTATTTTATTTTTCTTATGTTGTACTAGATTAGGAGTTTATACTGTTATAATTGCTGGTTGATCATCAAATTCAAATTATGCTTTATTAGGAGGTTTACGAGCAGTAGCTCAAACAATTTCTTATGAAGTTAGATTAGCTTTAATTTTATTAAGATTTATTTTTTTAATTGGTAATTATAATTTTTTAAATTTTTATAATTACCAGTCTTACATTTGGTTTATTTTTTTTTGTTTTCCTTTAGGTTTAGTTTGATTGGCTTCTTGTTTAGCTGAAACTAATCGAACTCCATTTGATTTTGCAGAAGGGGAATCTGAATTAGTTTCAGGGTTTAATGTTGAATATAGTAGAGGAGGATTTGCTTTAATTTTTTTAGCTGAATATTCAAGAATTTTATTTATAAGAATGTTATTTGTTGTAATTTTTCTTGGTAGAGATATTTATAGTTTAATATTTTTTTTTAAGTTAACATTTATCTCTTTTATTTTTATTTGAGTTCGAGGAACTTTACCTCGATTTCGATATGATAAATTAATATATTTAGCTTGAAAAAGTTTTTTACCTTTATCTTTAAATTATCTATTTTTTTTTGTCGGTTTAAAGATTTTTTTTATTTCTTTATTATTTTAATGAATAATTTTTAGTACTAAAAATTAATAGAAGACTTTACTTCTTTCTTATGTTTTCAAGACATATGCTATAAAAGCTTATTAATTAATTTAGTAATTTATCTCAATATTTGGCTACTAAAGGATTAATAATGAAGTATGAAAAATATAAAACTGTTAAAATTTGACCAGTTAATACATAAGGATCTTCTACTGGACGAGCTCCAATTCATGTTAATAATGAGGCAACAACCACTATATTTCAATATAAAATTTGATTTAATGGATAAAATTGTAATCCTCGGAATTTACTAGAATGAGTAAAAGGTAAAATTAATAGAATTGCAATAGATAAAACTAAAGCAATTACTCCTCCTAGCTTATTTGGAATTGAACGTAAAATTGCATAAGCAAATAAAAAGTATCATTCTGGTTGAATATGAACAGGAGTTACTAAAGGATTAGCAGGAATAAAATTTTCTGGATCTATTAGTAAATAATTAAATTTTCAAATAAAAAAAATTAAAATTCATAAAAATACAATAAAACCAAAAATATCCTTATAAATAAAATAAGGATGAAAAGGAATTTTATCTACATTTCTATTTAATCCTAATGGATTGTTAGATCCTGTTTGGTGTAAAAATAATAAATGAATTATTATTAAAGCTAAAATAATAAATGGAAAAATAAAATGAAAAGTAAAAAATCGAGTTAATGTTGCATTATCAACAGCGAATCCTCCTCAAATTCATTGTACAAGGTCTATTCCTAAATATGGAACTGCTGATAATAAATTTGTAATAACTGTAGCTCCTCAGAAAGATATTTGTCCTCAAGGTAATACATATCCTAAAAATCCTGTTGCTATAGTTAAAAATAAAATAATTACTCCTGTATTTCATGTTATATGATATAAATATGATTCATAATAAACACCTCGTCCTACATGAATAAATAAACAAGCAAAAAAAAATGAAGCTCCATTAGCATGACAAATTCGTAAGAATCATCCATTATTAACATCTCGACAAATATGATTTACACTATTAAAAGCTGTTTCGATATCTGCGGCATAATGTATTGCTAAAAATAATCCAGTTAAAATTTGTAATATTAAACATAAACCAAGTAATGAACCAAAATTTCATCAAGCTGAAATATTTGATGGAGCAGGTAAATCTACTAATGCGTTATTAGCAATTCTAATTAATGGGTGGGTTTTTCGAATAGGTTTAAACATTAATTTATTGGTCGTAAAGGACCATAAAATTTTTTTGTAATTTTAACAGTTACAAGAAGAGTTAAAAATAAATAATTAATTAATAATAAAGTAATTAAATTTGTAGGAAAATTATATATTTTATTTAATGATAAAATATTTTCATTAATTAAGTTATTTATTATTGAAATTTTTTCTATTTCTATATTTATAATAAATTGTTCAGTTAAAGATTTATCTATAATAAAAAAGATAGTTATTATAAATATAAAAATTATAAATCTAATAATTGTTAATCTAAATGATATAGAAAATATTTCATTTGATGATAATGAAGTTACATAAATAAATAAAATTAATATTCCCCCTAAAAAAATTAAAAATAATACATAAGAAAATCAAAATGTTTTTACATAAATTCCAGTTAATAAACATGTTAAAAATGTTTGAATTAATAATATTAATCCTATAGATAATGGATGTTTTATTTGTATAAAAATAAATCTTATAATTAAGCAAATTGTTATAATAATTAATTTTGTAATTTCAAGAAATAGTTTATTTAAAATATTAACTTTGGGAGTTAGTGAAAAAGAGATTTCTTTTTTCTTGAAGTTTAAAAAGAATAATTCTTATTTTTAGTTTACAAGACTAATGTTTTTGTTAAACTATTTAAACTTATTAATGGCAAATATATTTTTAATATTTTATTTATCCATAGTTATATTTTTATTTGGTTGTATAGTTTTTGTTTCTAATCGTAAACATTTATTATCTACTTTATTAAGATTAGAATATATAGTTTTAAGTTTATTTATTTTTTTATTTTTTTATTTAAATTTTATAAATTATGAAATATATTTTAGTATATTTTTTTTAACTTTTTGTGTTTGTGAAGGGGTTTTAGGTTTATCTATTTTAGTATCTATAATTCGTACTCATGGTAATGATTATTTTCAAAGTTTTTCTATTTTACAATGTTAAAGTTTATTTTTATAATATTATTTATATTTCCTCTTTCTTTTTTAAAAAATTTTTATTGAACGGTTCAAAATTTAATTTTTTTATTAACTTTTTTATTTATAATTAATTTAAGATCATTAAATTATTTTAATTATATTTCTTATTATTTTGGTTTAGATATAATTTCATATGGTTTAATTTTGTTAAGATTTTGAATTTGTGGTCTTATATTAATAGCAAGAGAAAAGGTTTTTACTTATAATAATTATGAAAAATTATTTATTTTTATGATTTTATTTTTATTATTAATATTAGTTTTAACTTTTAGATCAATAAGAGTATTTATATTTTATTTATTTTTTGAAGCTAGATTAATTCCTACTTTATTTTTAATTTTAGGGTGAGGATATCAGCCAGAACGGTTACAAGCTGGGGTTTATTTGTTATTTTATACTTTATTAGCTTCTTTGCCTTTATTAATTGGAATTTTTTATATTTTAAATTTTATAAATACTTTATCTTTTACATTATTATTAAATTTAAGTTTTATAAATATAAATTTATTATATTTATCTTTAATTTTTGCTTTTTTAGTTAAAATACCTATATTTTTAGTTCATTTATGACTCCCTAAGGCTCATGTTGAAGCCCCTGTTTCTGGTTCTATAATTTTAGCTGGTATTTTATTGAAATTAGGGGGTTATGGGCTATTGCGAATATTTAGATTATTACAAATTTCTGGGGTAAAGTATAATTATTGATGAATTAGAGTAAGTTTAGTAGGAGGAGTTTTAATTAGTTTAGTTTGTCTTCGACAAACTGATTTAAAGGCTTTAATTGCTTATTCTTCTGTTGCTCATATAGGAATTGTTTTAAGAGGTTTATTAACAATAACTTATTGAGGTTTAACTGGTTCATATACATTAATAATTGCTCATGGTTTATGTTCTTCTGGTTTATTTTGTTTAGCAAATATTTCATATGAGCGAATAGGGAGACGAAGTTTATTAATTAATAAGGGTTTATTAAATTTTATACCAACATTAAGATTATGATGATTTTTATTATGTTCAGGAAATATAGCAGCTCCACCTACATTAAATTTATTAGGAGAAATTTCTTTATTAAATAGAATTGTCAGATGATCATGAGTAACTATAATTATATTAGCTTTTTTGTCTTTTTTTAGTGCAGCTTATTCATTATATTTATTTGCTTATAGTCAACATGGGAAGGTATATTCTGGGGTTTATTTTTTTTCTGTTGGAACAATTCGAGAGTTTTTATTATTAATATTACATTGACTACCTTTAAATTTATTAATTTTAAAGAGAAGCTTTTGTATATTATGAATTTATTTAAATAGTTTAATAAAAATATTGATTTGTGGTGTCAATGATATGAGTTTTCATTTTAGATCGTGAATTATTTAATTAATTATTGTAAAATTAGTTTTTATTTTTTATTATCAATTAGAATTTCATTATTTTTAATTAGATTAAAATTTTTATTAACAGATTTAGTTTATTTTATTGAGTGAGAGGTTTTATCTCTTCAATCAATATCTATTGTTATAACTTTTTTATTTGATTGAATAAGATTAATATTTATATCCTTTGTTTTATTAATTTCTTCATTAGTTATTTTTTATAGAAATCAATATATAGAAGAAGATTATAATATTAATCGATTTATTTTATTAGTTTTAATATTTGTTATATCAATAATAATGTTAATTATTAGTCCAAATTTAATTAGAATTTTATTAGGGTGAGATGGTTTAGGGCTTGTTTCTTATTGTTTAGTTATTTATTTTCAAAATGTTAAGTCATATAATGCGGGGATAATTACTGCGTTATCTAATCGAATTGGAGATGTTGCTTTATTATTAGCAATTGCTTGAATATTAAATTATGGAAGATGAAATTATGTTTTTTATTTAGAAATAATAGGAAAAAATACAGAAATAATAATTATTGGAGGGTTAGTTATATTAGCAGCAATAACAAAAAGTGCTCAAATTCCTTTTTCATCTTGACTTCCTGCTGCAATAGCAGCTCCAACTCCTGTTTCAGCTTTAGTTCATTCTTCAACTTTAGTAACAGCAGGAGTTTATTTATTAATTCGATTTAATGTATTATTAATAGACTGATGAATAGGACAATTTTTATTATTAGTTTCTGGTTTAACTATATTTATGGCAGGTTTAGGGGCTAATTTTGAATTTGATTTAAAAAAAATTATTGCTTTATCAACTTTAAGTCAATTAGGTTTAATAATAAGAATTTTATCAATAGGGTTTTATAAATTAGCTTTTTTTCACCTTTTAACTCATGCTTTATTTAAGGCATTATTATTTATGTGTGCTGGGTCTATTATTCATAATATAAAAAATTCCCAAGATATTCGAATAATAGGAAGATTAAGCATAAGTATACCATTAACATGTAGTTGTTTTAATGTAGCTAATTTAGCTTTATGTGGAATACCATTTTTAGCTGGGTTTTATTCTAAGGATTTAATTTTAGAAATAGTAATATTATCTTATGTAAATATATTTTCTTTTTTTCTTTTTTTTTTTAGTACAGGGTTGACTGTATGTTATTCATTTCGTTTAGTTTATTATTCTATAACTGGAGATTTTAATAGAAGAGTATTACATCCTTTAAATGATAAGGGTTGAACTATATTATTTAGAATCTGTTTTTTAATAATTATAGCAGTTATTGGAGGAAGTATATTAATATGATTAATATTTTTAAATCCTAGAATAATTTGTTTACCTTTTGATATGAAAATTTTAACTTTAGTTGTTTGTATTATTGGGGGAGTTTCTGGCTATTTATTAAGAAATGTTAGTTTATTTTTTACTAATAAGGCTTTATATTTTTATAATTTTACTAATTTTGCAGGATCAATATGATTTATACCTATAATTTCTACTATTGGAATTATTAATTATCCATTAAAGTTAGGATTATATTCTTATAAAAGTTTTGATCAAGGATGAAGAGAATTTTTTGGAGGTCAAATATTATATAATCAATTAAAAAATTATTCTTTATATTTACAAGAATTTCAAATAAATAGTTTAAAAATTTATTTATTAAGTTATATATTATGATTTATTGTTTTATTAATATTAGTTGTATTAGTAAATTAATTTAAATAGCTTATATTTAGAGCATGACACTGAAGATGTTAGGGAGATTAATTTAATCTTTAGATATTTATGAAAAATAAATTTTTATTTTTACATTGAAAATGTAATGTTTTTGTTAAACTACATAAATAGAAATATGTTGATCAAGAAAAAGCTGCTAACTTTTATCTTTAATGGTTTAATTCCATTTATATTTCTTTTAATTGGAACTTAAATATTCAATTTTATCATTAACAGTGATATACCTCTTTTTGGTTTCAATTAATAAGGTAAATTGAAAAATTCAATACTTTTTAAATGCAAATTAAATGTTATAGTTAACTATTACCCTAAAATATGGGTGAATTTCACCTAAGATTAGGCCGAAACTAATTGCAATATATCGCTTCATATTTATTCATTTCATTCTAAAGCTCCTTGATTTCATTCATGATATAATCCAATTAAAAGAATAAAAATAAAAAAAAGACTAGTAATTGATCAATTTATTAAATTTGATGTTTTAATAATTATAATTATTGGTAATAAAAGAGCAATTTCAACATCAAAAATTAAAAAAATAATTGCAATTAAAAAAAATCGAAGTGAGAAAGGAAGTCGTGATGAATTTATTGGATCAAATCCACATTCAAAGGGTGAACATTTTTCTCGATCTAATAGTGTTTTTTTTGATAATAAAGTAGCTAATATTATTACTACAATAGTAATAATGAAAATAATTGTTGTTATAATTGATAATATTAATATTATTTATACTAAAATTATTTAGTCCTTGTGATTGGAAGTCACATATACAAATATATACTTTATAAATATCTACCTCATCAATAAATAGAAATATATAAAAATAATCATACTACATCAACAAAGTGTCAATATCAGGCTGCTGCTTCAAATCCAAAGTGATGATTTTTTGAAAAATGGAAATTAATATGTCGTAAAAAACAAATTAATAAAAATGTTGTTCCAATTAATACATGAAGACCATGAAATCCTGTAGCCATATAAAAAGTTGACCCATATACTGCATCTGCAATTGTAAAAGGGGCTTCAATATATTCGTATGCTTGAAGAATAGAAAAATAAATACCTAATACAATAGTAAAAAATAATCCTTGAGTAGCTTGAGAATGATTACTTTCTATTAATGCATGGTGAGCTCATGTAACTGTTACTCCTGAAGCTAATAAAATTGCTGTATTTAATAAAGGAATTTGAAATGGATTAAAAGCAATAATTCCTACTGGAGGTCATGTTATTCCTAATTCAATAGTTGGAGATAATCTACTATGAAAAAATGCTCAAAAAAAAGAAATAAAAAAGAATACTTCTGAGACAATAAATAAAATTATTCCTCATCGTAATCCAATAGTTACTGGGAATGTATGAAGACCTTGAAAAGTTCCTTCTCGGGAAATATCTCGTCATCATTGATATATTGTTAAAATTGTAATAATATTACCTAAAACAAATAAAGTTATTGTATATTGATGAAATCATTGAACTAATCCAGAAACTGTAGTTATTGCTCCAATAGCTCCTGTTAATGGTCAAGGACTATAATCTACTAAATGGAATGGGTGATTTGCGTGTGCTGACATTAATTTACTTCTCTTGAATAAAGAGTACTTAATACTGCAAATACATATGATTGAATAATTGCAACGGCTGATTCTAAAACTAATAATGCAATTTGTGTAGTTAAAATTAAAGATAAAATAATATAATTTGATGTTATAGGTCCTGTATTTCCTAATAATGTTAATAATAAATGTCCAGCAATTATATTAGCAGTTAATCGAACAGCTAATGTTCCGGGTCGAATAACATTACTAATTGTTTCAATGCATACCATAAATGGTATTAATACTGGAGGAGTTCCTTGAGGAACTAAATGAGCAAATATATGTTGTGTATGATTAATTCAACCATAAATTATAAAACTTAATCATAATGGAAATGCTAAGGCTAAAGTTAAGGTTAAATGACTTGTACTAGTAAAAATATAAGGGAATAATCCTAAAAAATTATTAAATATAATTAAAGAAAATAATGAAATAAATATTAATGTTCTTCCATTATGTCCTGAAGGTCCTAATAATGTTTTGAATTCCTTATGTAATGTTAATAAAATATTATTTCATACAACTTGGAACCGGTTAGGTAGTAATCAAAATGAAAAAGGAATTAATAATAATCCTAAAAATGTACTTAATCAATTAAGAGACAAATTTAAGATTGTTGTTGAAGGATCAAATACAGAAAATAAATTTGTTATCATTTTCAATTTAACTTATTAAATTTAATATTTAATGATTGAGAAGTTTTTAATGGTGTATAAGAAAAACAAAAGTAATTTAACATATTAAAAATTACTAATGTAATAGAAAATACAAAGAATAAAATTAACCAATTAATAGGGGCTATTTGTGGAATTAAAAAATATTAGATTAAACTAATTTTTTTAGTTTGACATACTAAGGTTTTCTATAAAACTAATTTTTTTTGAGTTTTATTTCATTAGAAGTAAGTGCTAATTTACTATAATATGATTTAAGAGATCATTACTTGCGCTTCAGTCATCTAATGAATTAGTTATATTAGTAATTCACTTAATAAAATAGTTTATTGGAATTCTTTCAATTACAATTGGTATAAAACTATGATTTGCTCCACAAATTTCTGAACATTGACCAAAAAATAATCCAGGTCGATTGATTAAAAAATTAATTTGATTTAATCGTCCTGGTGTAGCATCAACCTTTACTCCTAAAGATGGTACTGTTCATGAATGTAATACATCAGTAGCTGTAACTAAAATTCGAATTTGATTATTTATAGGTAAAACAATTCGATTATCAACATCTAAAAGTCGAAATCCATTTGTTTCTAGTTCGTTTGTAGGAATTATATATGAATCAAATTCTAAATTTAAAAAATCAGAATATTCATAACTTCAATATCATTGATGACCTACAGATTTTAATGTAATTGAAGGTGTATTAATTTCGTCTATTAAATATAATAAACGTAAAGAAGGGAATGCAATGAATATTAAAATAATTGCAGGTAAAACAGTTCAAATAATTTCAATTGTTTGTCCATGTAATAAATAACGATTAGTGAATTGATTAAATATTAGTATTCCTATAATATATCCAACTAAAATTGTAATTATTGTTAAAATAAGAAGAGTATGATCATGAAAAAAATTTAATTGTTCTATTAAAGGTGAAGAACTATCTTGTAAACCTAAATTTGCTCATGTTGCCATTTTCTAACAAAAGATAAAATCTTTATATATGAAGCTTAAATTCATTGCACTAATCTGCCATATTAGAAATTATTAGTTAATAAAGGTAATTCGGCATATGTATGTTCTGCAGGAGGAAGAGTATGATATCATTCAATTGATGAAGATAATTGTATAGGGAAAGCAGGAGTTCGTTGTGTAATTATACTTTCTCAAATAATAAATAAAAAGTATAAAATAGCAAATAATGAAATTGTACTTCCTAATGATGAAACAATATTTCAAGCTAAGTAACTATCTGGGAAATCTGAATATCGTCGAGGTATTCCAGCTAATCCAAGGAAATGTTGAGGGAAGAATGTTAAATTTACTCCAATAAATATTATAGCAAATTGATACTTTAATCATGATGGATTTATTGTTAATCCTGTTAATAAAGGATATCAATGAACAAATCCTGCTATAATAGCAAATACGGCTCCTATAGATAATACGTAGTGGAAATGGGCTACTACATAATATGTATCGTGTAATACAATATCAATTGATGAATTAGCTAATACTACTCCTGTTAATCCTCCAACTGTAAATAAAAATACAAATCCAAATGCTCATAATATTGCTGGGCTATATGTTAATTGTGTTCCATGTATAGTAGCTAATCAACTAAAAATTTTAATTCCAGTTGGAACAGCAATAATTATAGTTGCTGATGTAAAATAAGCTCGTGTATCTACGTCTATACCTACTGTAAATATGTGATGAGCTCAAACAATAAATCCTAATAATCCAATTGCTAATATAGCATAAATTATTCCTAAATTTCCGAAAGTTTCCTTTTTACCACTTTCTTGTGTAATAATATGAGAAATTATTCCAAATCCAGGTAAAATTAAAATATAAACTTCTGGATGTCCGAAAAATCAGAATAAATGTTGATATAAAATTGGATCTCCCCCTCCAGCTGGGTCAAAGAATGAGGTATTTAAATTTCGGTCTGTTAAAAGTATAGTAATAGCCCCGGCTAATACTGGTAAAGATAAAAGTAATAATACTGCTGTAATTACTACTGATCAAACAAATAAAGGTATTCGATCTAATGTAATCCCTGGAGATCGTATATTAATTACAGTTGTAATAAAATTTACTGCTCCTAAAATTGATGAAATCCCAGCTAAATGTAATGAAAAAATAGCTAAATCTACTGATGCCCCAGCATGAGCAATTCCAGATGAAAGAGGGGGATAAACAGTTCACCCTGTTCCTGCTCCATTTTCTACTATACTTCTAGAAATTAATAATGTTAACGAAGGAGGTAATATTCAAAAACTTATATTATTTATTCGAGGAAAAGCTATATCAGGAGCTCCTAATATTAATGGAACTAATCAATTTCCAAATCCTCCAATTATAATAGGCATAACTATAAAAAAAATTATAATAAAAGCATGTGCTGTTACAATAACATTATAAATTTGATCATCTCCAATAAAAGCACCAGGATGACCTAATTCAGCTCGAATTAGAATACTTAAAGAAGTTCCTACTATTCCGGCTCAAGCTCCAAAAATGAAATATAAAGTACCAATATCCTTATGATTTGTTGAAAATAATCATTGTCGCGATTAAATGGCTGAAGTTTAGGCGATAAATTGTAAATTTATTTATGGGAATTATTCTCTTTAATCAAGGCTTTATAGTCAATAATGATATTAGACTGCAATTCTAAAGGAATAAATAATTTATTAAAGCTTAAGAATTAAAAGATTAATACAAATATTTTCAGCTTTGAAGGCTATTAGTTTCTTTAACTTAAATTCTTATATAATTATATAAATTATAAAAATTATAACTAACCCACAAATTGAAATAAAATTAAATATTAAATTAATTGAAGATATTTTGTTATTATAGTTATTTTTTAACATTCATGAATTTTTTTGATAATTTAATATAAAAATTCTATAAGAAAGTCGTAAATAAAAAAATAATGTAATTAAAGTTAAACAAACACTAATTGTTAAAATAAATAATTGTCCTATATTAGTTAAATTTTGAATTACTAATCATTTTGGTAAAAATCCTAAAAAAGGAGGTAAACCACCTAAAGATAGTAAATTTAAAAAAATTAATAATTTAACAATTGGATTTATTATTGAAATATTAAAAATTTGATTAAAATAAAATAATTTAAAATTGTTAAATATTAAGACAATTGAAAAAGATAGTAAAGAGTATATTAAGAAGTAAGTTATTCATAATATTTCATTATTTATTATTGCTAATAGTATTCATCCTAAATGATTAATTGATGAAAATGCTATTAATTTTCGAATTGATGTTTGATTTAATCCTCCTAATGATCCAATTAATATTGATAAAATAATAGAAATTATGAAAAAATTATAAATAAAATTATAAGAAATTAATATTAATGGTGCAATTTTTTGTCAAGTTATTAGAATTAAACCATTAATTCAAGATAATCCTTCTATTACTTCTGGGAATCAAAAATGAAATGGAGCTGCTCCTCTTTTTAATAAAAGAGTAGAAAGAATTAAAATTTCATTAAAATTATTATTTAATAAAAAATTATTATTATATATAAATATTAATATAATAATTGCAAATAATAAAATTGAAGAAGCAAAAGCTTGAGTTAAAAAGTATTTTAAAGAACTTTCTGAAGTTAATAAATTTTTTTTATTATCATTTATTAGGGGGATAAATGATAACAAATTAATTTCTAACCCCATTCATGCTCCTAGCCATGAATTTGAAGAAATAGTAACTAGTGTTCCAAAAATTAATGTAATAAAAAAAATATTATTAGAAATTTTTTTAATTAAAAAGAAAAGGATTATAACCTTTATAAGTGGGGTATGAACCCAATAGCTTGATTAGCTTATCTTTTTATATTTTGGTGTATGATGCACAAAAGATTTTGATTCTTTTAGAAACAGTTTAATTCTGTTAAATATAATGAATGAAATATTAAATTTCATGATTTACCCTATCAAGGTAATCCTTTTTATCAGGCAATTCATT